TGCATATTTACAATACAGACGTGGTGATCAGTTGGACCTTTGATTAATTAACATCTCTTTTTTTGATTGACCTCCTCTTTTCTTTAATCCACAGGAGGTCAAATTACACTGAAATAACTTCACTAACTTGAACAGCAATCTGAATTTGACCTAACAAGAACGGAATCACGCTCTGTAGGATTTGAACCTACGACATCGGGTTTTGGAGACCCACGTTCTACCGAACTGAACTAAGAGCGCTTTCTTATCACAATAGAGAAGACTGTGATTCTTTTTGTAACCCCCATACATCTTGCATGCATATACTATCATACATATATAGTATCATAAAATGAAAGATTATGTATGTCCAATTTAATCGATCTCAATTGATCCCTCGTTACTGCTCAGAGGAGAAGTAATAGGTAGGGATGACAGGATTTGAACCCGTGACATTTTGTACCCAAAACAAATGCGCTACCAAGCTGCGCTACATCCCTTTCAATTGGTCTACAGTGTCATTGTAAAGAATCCCTGTCTTGTTTTCCATATCGTTATTTCTTCCATTAATATACACAACTTATCTTGTCATTTCTTCTTTTTTTTTTTTGGTCTCATATCATATAACATATAATAATAATAAAAGATTTATATACATATGAAATATGAAATCCACCGTAAAAAAAAAAAATGAATAGTTTTCGGGAATGCTCAGGAAGAAAGGGACGTATTTTTCTCTTTTAATAAATAAGAAAAGGAAACAAAATTTTATCCGCCGAATCATTGTACATTTCAATTTGAATTAGGGATTCCGCGTACAAATACAAGTAGTCCTTAACTACATATGCATCTGATCATATATGTATTACCATTATGTATTACAATAAAGAAGGAGAATTTTCAATGCGAGATCTAAAAACATATCTCTCCGTGGCACCGGTACTAAGTACTCTATGGTTCGGGTCTTTAGCAGGTCTATTGATAGAGATTAATCGTTTCTTCCCGGATGCGTTGACATTCCCTTTTTTTTCATTCTAGTTATTGACATGGGAAGGGTTGAAGAAGATTAGAGATACAATCAAATATCTGTGACTAATTACTCTCCCTCTCTTTTTTCTTTTTTTAGAAAGGTAGGAAAGAGAAAGAATAAAAGTGGATTCAACCTCAGCGAAACTCGGGTTCAGGCTCGAATTAACTTAATAATTAATAATAGAGTGAGAACGAAAATGGAAATGTGGGTCTAGGGTAACAGTATCATACAAGATACTTAAATAAAATACTGTACTGCAATTCTAAATAGAGTTAGAAATCATTGTATTACTTATTATTTTTATTTACTATTCGTTGCAACGAAATCTTTCATAATTAATTTGAATTGGATTTCGAGTTAGCAACTTCTTTTTTTTTTTTTTCGTTCCTTTCTTCTTCGCTTCGGATCGAAAAAATAGAAGAGTTGAGTGAATCAAAAACCCAAAGGAGGTTCATGGCCAAAAGTAAAGATGTCCGAGTAACGGTTATTTTGGAATGTACCAATTGTGTCCGAAACGGTGTTAATAAAGAATCAACGGGCGTTTCCAGATATATTACTCAAAAGAATCGACACAATACACCTAGTCGATTGGAATTGAGAAAATTCTGTCCTTATTGTTACAAACATACGATTCATGGGGAGATAAAGAAATAGATCGAACCGAGTGCCTGTGTGTCACCCTTCCAAGGAACAGGAAAAATGACATATTATATATATAACATATGTTTAAATAGAAACAAATCTATATATAAACAAACCAAATCCTATTTCTTAATTCATTTGTGATTGTGATTTGACCGAAATAGGATTTTCGGGATAAGGAATAAACAAACCATGGATAAATCCAAGCGACCTTTTCTTAAATCCAAGCGATCTTTTCGTAGGCGTTTGCCCCCGATCCAATCGGGGGATCAAATTGATTATAGAAACATGAGTTTAATTAGTCGATTTATTAGTGAACAAGGGAAAATATTATCGAGACGAGTGAATAGATTGACCTTAAAACAACAACGATTAATTACTATTGCTATAAAACAAGCCCGTATTTTATCTTTGTTACCTTTTCTTAATAACGAGAAACAATTTGAAAGAACTGAGTCGACCGCTAGAACTACTGGTCTTAGAACCAGAAATAAATAGGCTTACTCTTCAATTGAATCAAAATTCCAATCCGAACTCAAACGCCGATTGATGTTTTGTTCGAAAAATCGGAGAATCCGGATTTGATTGTCGTGTCGTAAGACAAAAAAAAAAAAAAGAATCGGGGAAGAAGAAGAAATCCTTTATTTTTTATTGAACGCATTCGCTCATTTTGACGACTTTATCGCTTTATCATATTTTATTATACTAATACTAATTTCTACTCTACCTTCCCGGAGTTCATTCTCCGGGGAACTCCATTTAAATTATTCCGGTGGATTTCTTCCAATCCCCTTATTTTATGATCTCATTGGAAATCATATAAAGACAATTCTTATTTGATATAGCTAT